CTATTATTTTAGAAATTTATAATTCATCTGTTTTACTGGATGGAATTTCAATGAATTAGTTCATAAAAACTAGGAAGTCCTAGTTTTTCAATAAAAAAATAGTATTTTACTTATACTTACTTAATGCTTAAAATACTTAATACTTCAACTTAATATTACCTAAGACTTGGATTTCATTCTGGTAGTTCGATCGTGAAATTTATTTGTTTCGATATTTCATTTCCGGAATATGAGCGTGTGACTTGTTATAATTGATCCTATTGATAATACAGAGAATGGACCTGTCATCTCTATCAAGATGATTCTACCTCGTCAGATATTTATTATAGTCTCTGAAGCACGGACTATATAGAATAGATCAAGAAAAGAAATATTTGAACTATGATTCATACCTATTATTCAGACCTCGCAACCGGATTAAAAAAAAATGGAAATAGGTCTTTTATAAATAAAACAATTTTTTCTTTCATACTTCTTTTGACCAAAATAAACCTCTTTCTCTATATTTTGTTGAGTTATTACATTCATTGAAGAAGTGATGATCAAATGGTTTTTACTCAGAAAACCTTTGAGTTTAGTTTTGGCTTTCTTAAATCATCGTGGTTCTAGTATGAATCTGAGGTTTCAATTGATTCATAGGGTCTCAACAAGAGAATTCCTATCAAACAAACAAAAAAAAAAAATAGGGAAGAGAAGATTCAAGAGGCCTGTCACGATTAACATAAAGAAAGATGGATGAGCCAACTTGAGATTTTATTTCTTAGCATTATCATCACAAAGAAGAGATTCCGGATTTTTCTTACTTCGTATCTTTGGGTCAAATCGAGTCAAGCGGCTAAGCCACAAGAAGTTTGAAACTCTCTATTCCATATCCGTTGAACCCAGTATTTGTGTGTTTCGGTTTGAGCCGTACGAGATGAAATTCTCATATACGGCTCTCAGAGGGGGAGTCTTTCTTGGGTTACCTATCTCAATAAAGTATATGATTGGTTCGAGGAACGTCTCGAGATTCAAGCGATTGCAGATGATATAACTAGTAAATATGTTCCTCCTCATGTCAACATATTTTATTGTCTAGGGGGGGTTACGCTTACTTGTTTTTTAGTACAAGTAGCTACGGGTTTTGCTATGACCTTTTACTATCGTCCAACTGTTACAGAGGCTTTTTCCTCTGTTCAATACATAATGACTGAGGCCAACTTTGGTTGGTTAATTCGATCAGTTCATCGATGGTCAGCAAGTATGATGGTTCTAATGATGATCTTGCACGTATTTCGTGTGTATCTTACAGGTGGTTTTAAAAAACCCCGCGAATTAACTTGGGTTACAGGGGTGGTTCTCGCTGTATTGACCGCATCTTTTGGCGTAACTGGTTATTCCTTACCTCGGGACCAAATTGGCTATTGGGCAGTAAAAATTGTAACAGGCGTGCCTGAAGCTATTCCTATAATAGGATCACCCTTGGTAGAATTATTACGTGGAAGTGCTAGTGTGGGCCAGTCTACTTTGACTCGTTTTTATAGTTTACATACTTTTGTATTGCCTCTTCTTACTGCCGTATTTATGTTAATGCACTTTCCAATGATACGTAAGCAAGGTATTTCGGGTCCTTTATAGAGAAGGCAGATCATAGATATTTGTAATTTATCATATCGGGGAGGAACAAGAGTCTTTCATTGCTACAAATATGGATTATTTAAAAATAAGGCATGTTATTTGGATACTTCTATTCAACTCTGAAGTATTGTTTATTTGATACGAATCAAATAGTTGAAGTATATTTTTCTAAAAGAGGATGGATTATGGGAGTGTGTGACTTGAACTATTGATTGGTCCATGCAGATATATGATTTTATCCGCCACGTTGGAATTCACAACCTAACGTGTCTCCGCATCCAACCATCACGTCAGTCCCTTATATGTAGCATAGGATAGGCCGGTTCACTTGAGGAGAATATTTTCTATGATCATACCCGAATCATGTCATGCATGAACAGGCTCCGTAAGATCCCTAGACTAGAATGATCCAATGTTCTATTTATTCCACTTTTTTTGATTTTTCTTTTTTTTTTTAGTAATTTTCTTATAATTAATTTATAGTATTAATATTTCGTATTAATTTGATAGTAATCTTAGTAAGTTTTTTATAGTATGTAGATGCATTCATTTCCTCTGCATCGACCCTGAATCTATGATACTATTGGAGTTAAATAGGGGATCTAAAGAAGAACAGGGGCTAGACTTTATTAGTAACAAGTAAAAATTTTGTATTTTTGTATGTAATATGTAATACAATCGAGATGTTGTGGGGATAAATACCAACCAAAAGACATGAGACAATCCAAAAAGCACTTGATCATGATCAAATTTGTAAGCCTACTTGGATATTGAGCATTTCCTTGTTGCCAGAACTGAATTCTTTGCAATTAATAATGAATCGTTGAAACTCGGGGAAATGGAATTTTATAAATCTTTTCTTACATAGAGTCATTCTACATTATATATGTAGATATATATGAAATATAGATCTTCTATGGACCTATTTATGTTCTATGGATCTATTTCTGTGATTCTTTTGATTCTTGCTCGAGCCGGATGATAAAAAATTATCATGTCCGGTTCCTTTGGGGGATGGATCCACAAGAATTCACCTATCCAAATAACAAAGAAACCTGATTTGAATGATCCTGTATTAAGAGCTAAATTGGCTAAAGGGATGGGACATAATTATTATGGAGAACCTGCATGGCCCAATGATCTTTTATATATTTTTCCAGTAGTAATTCTAGGCACTATTGCATGTAATGTGGGTTTAGCAGTTCTAGAGCCGTCAATGATCGGTGAACCAGCGGATCCGTTTGCAACTCCGTTGGAAATATTACCCGAATGGTACTTCTTTCCCGTATTTCAAATACTTCGCACAGTACCCAATAAGTTATTGGGTGTTCTTTTAATGGTTTCAGTACCAATAGGATTATTGACAGTACCTTTTTTAGAGAATGTCAATAAATTCCAAAATCCATTTCGTCGTCCAGTAGCTACAACAGTCTTTTTGATCGGTACCGCAGTAGCTCTTTGGTTAGGTATTGGAGCAACTTTACCTATTGAGAAATCCCTAACTTTAGGTCTTTTTCAAATTGATTAAACCGTGAAATACCACGACATAGGTATCTAAGGAAGATCCCCTTCTGGATCTTCCCTAGATACATCAATCTTATTATGATCTATTCTGCAAATATATGGACCGTGTCGGAGATTAAAAACTTATTCTATTCTTTATTTATTTCTAAAAACTAAAAAAAGAAAAAATTCCAATGGATTTAAAATGAAAACTTTTTCTTAGGTAAATTGATTGCAAAATGCTTCTGTAGAGTGCCCAATATCTGTTTTACATCTTCTATTCGAAAATATTTTATTTTCATAAGATCTTCTTGACTGTTACTCAAAAGGTCCAATAATGTATGTATATTGGACCTTTTGAGACAATTATAGGTCCTGGAAGACAATTCTGATTGGTCAATAAAAATACATGTCAATGGAATTTCTTTTTTGTTTTTCTTGAGATTAGTGAATCTGTCTTGAAAGGAAAAAAGGGGCAGATTCCATCTGTTTTCATTTTCCTCGAAATTCATGCCCTCTTCCTCTGCATGTAGAAAAGGAATCAATAAATCAATCAAATTACGAGAAGCCTCATAAAGTGCTTCTTTAGGAGTTAAACTTCCATTCGTCCATATTTCTAGAAAGAGTATCTCTTGTTTTTCATCCCCATTCCCATAAGAATGAATACTATGATTCGCATTTCGAACAGGCATAGATACAATATCTATAGGATAACTTCCATCGTGAGAGTCGTTTGTGGATTTCATATGATATCCGCGATCTCTCTTGATTTGTAATTCAATATACAAATCAATTGGTTCTGTCAGGTTAGCTATATGCTGTGTCGTATCAACTATTTCTACAGAAGGTGGTGAGATGATATCTTGAGCTGTTATGTATTTTGGACCCCTGACGCAAATGGATGCGTCCCTAACTCCATAGAGATTACTTCTCAATACAATCTCTTTCAAATTTATTAAAATCTCATGTACTGATTCTTCAATACCTGCTATTGTAGAATATTCATGCAGCACATTTTCAGATGTTGCACGTGTGATACATGTTCCTTCTATTTCTCCAAGTAAAGCCCTTCGCATGGCAATACCTATGGTATCGGCTTGACCTTTCATAAGCGGGGACAAAACGAAACGACCATAATAAAGACGCTTGCTGTCTACTCTTGATTCAACACATTTCCACTGTAGTGTTCGAGTGGATCCTGCTACTTCTTCTCGAACCATACTCTTATTTTTCTTTTATTTATGATTATTGGATTAGATCATTGAATCATTTATTTCTCTTGGAATCTCTTGAATTCTTATTTCTACACACGTCTTTTTTTAGGGGGGCGACATCCATTATGCGGCATGGGTGTTACATCACGTACGAAACTTAATAGCATCCCATTTCTACGAATGGCTCGTAATGCCGCATCTCTTCCGAGACCTGGACCCTTTATCATAACTTCTGCTCGTTGCATACCCTGATCAACTAATGTACGAATAGCATTAAATGCCGCGGCTTGAGCAGCATAGGGTGTTCCCTTTCTTGTACCTCTGAATCCAGAAGTACCTGCGGAAGCCCAAGAAACCACCCGACCTCGTACGTCTGTAACAGTTACAATAGTATTGTTGAAACTTGCTTGAACATGAATAACTCCTTTTGGTATTCTACGTTCACTCTTATTTGAACCAATACGTGCATTCTTACGTAAACCAATTTTTGATATAGGTTTTGTCATATTTTATTAGATCATATTCATAAGAATAAAATAAAAAGAAAGAAGAATCAGAAATCTACATAAAGATACAGATAAAGGAATATCCATTTCATATGAAAACAAATTCTTTTTACATGTACATGTTACATGTACATGAGTTTTTCTTTTAAAAAGTTCTTGATTTAAAACTTGAGAAGGATTACCCCTGTCTCTGTTTATGTCTCGGATTGGAACAAATGACTCTAATTCGTCCCCGCCTACGAATCAAGCGACATTTTTCACAAATTTTACGAACAGAAGCCCTTATTTTCATATTTATTATTCCTTACTTTCATTCTGAATCTATTTTTTTTTTTGAAAAAAAAATCAGTTTATTGCATTTTTGAACTTCGAATTATATCCCTACGAAAAGGATGTTTAAAAGAATGATCTAATCGTTCGAATCTTTTTTGCGAAGTCTATAAATTATACGTCCCCTGGTTGAATCATAACGACTCATTTCAATTTTGACTCTATCTCCGGGTAGTATACGTATAAAACTGCGCCGGATTCTTCCTGAAATATAACCTAGAATTAGATCTTCATTATCTAACTGAACTCGGAACATACCGTTGGGAAGTGATTCAGTAATTAAACCCTCATGAATTAATTTTTGTTCTTTCATTCCAGGGAACCCCCTTTAAGTATCAACTAATAGAGGAAGAGTTCTATAATTCACTTCTCCTCTCTATTTTACAAATAGTAAGTTCGAGAGAAAATTAGGGTATTCAGGAGAATCACCATATATAACACAAAATTTCTCCTCCAATTTTTTCTAGTCGAGCTTCTCGATCTGTCATTATACCTCGAGAAGTAGAAAGAATTACAATTCCCATTCCGCCTAAAATCTTAGGAATTCGTTGATAGTTGGAATAGATTCGTAGACCGGGTCGGCTGATACGCTTTAAAATTATTTTATTCCCTTTCCTAGTCTTTCTATGTCGTAAGGTTAAAACCAAGAATTTTTTTTGACTTTCTTGATGTTTTCGAACATTTTCAATAAAACCTTCTCGTAAAAGTATTTTCACAATGTTTTTAGTGATATTAGTAGATACTATTTGAACTCTTCCCTTTTGATCTATGTCAGCATTTCTTATAGAAGTTAATATATCGGCAATAATGTCCCTACCCATGACGAACTATAGTTATTGGTGCCTCCTAATTTTGATATAATCAACATGCTTCTTTTTTGTTTTATTTTTTATTGAATTTTTTTTTTGAAATTCTTAAATTATAAAAAATTATTAGAAATTTAAAGTATATGCATGAGACACAATCTATTCTATCTATGTCTATTAATCGGATTTCTTTCAGATATTTGAATATTATAAATATTCCATATGATAGATTATAGATATAGAATAGATTCTATATTCTATATATATAATCTATATATATATATATATAGTATAGGATATATCCTATTTTTCATCTATAAGACTTCGGGTGCTAATGAAACTATTTTAGTAAAATTCAATTGTCGCAATTCTCGAGCAATCGCACCAAAAATTCGAGTTCCCTTTGGATTTCCTTCTTGATCAATGATAACCGCTGCATTGTCATCATATCGTATTATCATGCCATTATCACGTTTGAGTTCTTTACACGTGCGTACAATCACAGCTCTAATTATTTCTGATCTTTCTATAGGCATGTTGGGCACTGCTTCTTTGATTACAGCAACAATAACATCGCCAATATGAGCATATCGGTGATTACCAGTTCCTATGATTCGAATACACATTAATTCTTGAGCTCCACTGTTATCCGCTACATTCAAAAGGGTCTGAGGTTGAATCATATCATTTTTATTTTAATCTCTTATTTCAATGCAAGGGATAATGGAAAAAAGAAATATTGTCTGTCCAGAGATAAAGAAATCCGTGGTTGTTTTTTCATTCTCAATACTCCTTCTTATTTTACTTTTGTTTACCTATCCTGAAATAACAAATTGAGTTCGTATAGGCATTTTGCATGCAGCTATTTGCATAGCAGTTTTGGCTACAGTTTCTGATACTCCACTCATTTCATAAAGTATTCGACCCGGTTTAACAACAGATACCCAATATTCGGGGGATCCCTTGCCCGAACCCATACGTGTTTCTGTAGGTCTTAAAGTAACAGGTTTGTCGGGAAAGATACGTACCCATATCTTTCCACCACGACGCGCATATCGTGTCATTGCTCTTCGCCCTGCTTCTATTTGTCTAGCTGTGATCCAAGCAGGTTCAAGTGCCTGAAGAGCGTATCTGCCAAAACAAATATGATTGCCTCGGCAAGATATTCCTTTCATTCTACCTCTATGTTGTTTACGAAATCTGGTTCTTTTGGGGTTATAGTTGATGGTCATTTCTGAATTCCATCTCTACTGCAAAGCTGGACATGAGAGTTTCTTCTCATCCAGCTCCTCGCGAATGAAATGATTCAATAATATTACATATACACATGTATTTATGTATTTCATTCTAATTTCATTCTAAGAAAGAATATACTAATTTTTTTTATATTGAATTTGTTACATAGGTAGTTGTATATATAATGCTTCTTTCTTTTATCAAAATTTCTAAAGTATTTTACTTTACCTCTATTGAATCACGCCAACAGTCATCCAATAAATAAAATTGTTAAATTAAATAAAAATAAAGAAAGTTTTCGCGGGCGAATATTGACTCTTTCCTCCTTCATTTGTAGGGTCAATTCATGACCATTTAGAAGAAATCCATTTTTTCTTGGTTCATTCCGCCATCCTACCCAATGAATCATTAGGATTGATTCGTTTTCAAGAAAATCCTATGTAATCACAGGTTCCATCGTTCCCATAGCTTCTCTATTAATACTTAGGCCTGAACTCTGCAATGGAGCTCTCAACAAAATCTGTTATTTGTTTCCGAGTCAATCTCCTCAGTTTTTTTTAACCCGAAGCTCAATTCAATTATTCTCTATTTTTTATTATTTCTATTATCTATTTTTCTATCTTTGATATCTTATTATTTCTTTATCTATCTTATTACATACATAATAGACTGACTATATTATCCATATTGATTAGATTATTTAGATTATTATTTTAATTTCATTTTTTTTTTTTATTATATTTCTTATATTTTCTTCTATGTTTCTATTTTCTTTCTATTTTTTATTTGTATATTTTGTATTCTATTGTAATTGTATATTTTGTATTTTTATTTGATGTTGATGCTTTATAACACTGCCTTTATTTATGGGGTAATTCTTCATAAACCATACATACGGGAATCATATATCATTGAGATCTTTATTCTCTCTTTCTATCATCCTTCCTTTTTTCCACATCCCTTTTTTTCACAATTCATAATCAGATTTCTTTTTTATGAAAAGAATTTCAGTTGCTACAACTATATGATTGATTCAGTCATATAGTGACTGTTTCTTGGGATCTCGACAATACGAAGCAATAAGTTGGTTATTAGTTTTGAGTTTCTTTAGTTTTTATAGTTACTAAGTTTATAGTGGGGTCAGCCTTTTTTTTTCAATCTCAATTCTCAACTCTAAAGAAAAAATTAACGAGTCACACACTGAGCATAGCAATTATACTAAAATCTAAATTAAATTTAAATAAAGGGTAAATCAAATTTTTATTCAACCTTATATAATTATAATTGTTCGTTTTTCTTTGATTAAGAAAAAGAAGAAAAGAGTTTCTAAATTTTTTCTATCGATGAGCAGAATGGCGAGATAAAGAAAGGTCCATTATTCTTATTTTCTTATTCTTGGTTTACAAATATCCAAATTTTGATGCCTAAGACTCCATAGATAGTTCTAATTGTATGGGAACAGTGATCAATTTTAGCGCGAATTGTTTGTAAAGGAACCCTGCCTTCTCTGATCCATTCGACACGTGCAATCTCTTTTCCGTCGATACGCCCTGCAATTTGCACTTGAATTCCTTTTGTACCCGTTTGTTCAGTTAATTCAATAGCTTTTTTCATTGCCTTTCGAAATGAGACTCTATTTTTTAATTGTAAAGCTATATATTCTGCAAGAATATTAGGTTGTCCATAAGGCTTTTCAATTCTTGTGATAGCAATGTTGAGTCTCCGATTTACAGAATGAAACTCTTTTTGTACATTCATCTGTAATTCTTCGACTCCCCGTGTTCGTCCTTCTATTAATAAATTGGGAAATCCAATATAGATTATGACTTGAATCAAATCTATTCTTTTTTTAATTCCTATACGGACAATTCCTTCTAAACCCGAGGATATTTTCTTATTTTTTTTTACATAGTCCTTAATACAATTCCGTATTCTTTCATCTTCTTGTAGACCCATGGAAAAATTCTTTGGTTTTGCGAACCAAAAAGAATGATGACTTTGAGTTATTCCAAGTCTGAAACCAAGTGGATTTATTTTTTGTCCCATATTTTTCTATTATTTTTCCATCCATTTTTTTCTAAATAGGAATCTAAATTTTATATTTTTCTTTTAAAAAAATCTTTATATGACAAGTGGTTTTTTTTATCAGATAATTACGTCCTCGAGCCCGGGGTCTTAACTTTTTCACAATAGCACCTCTATTGACTTCAGCTTTACTAATAAATAAATCAGCTTCATTCAAACCCATATTATGACTAGCATTTGCTGCTGCAGAATAAACTAATTTTAAAATTGGATAAGATGCCCAATAAGGCATTAGTTCCAGTATCATGAGTGTTTCCTCATAAGAACGTCCGCGAATCTGATCAATTACTCTTCGTGCTTTGAAAACAGACATACATATATGTTGAGCTAAAACTTTTGCTTCTCTATCCGAATTTTTGTTCTTTATCATAAAAGTTCTCCCCCGCCAATGAATGATAAGTGCCTAGGTGAAGTATAGTATAAGATAAGTCAGAAAAGTATAAGTCTTATTAGTATACTAGAAAAAGAAAATAAATATACCTATACTCTTATAAATATACCTATACTCTTACTATAAGATAAAGACTCTTAAGTCTAAATACTATTAAGATAAGGCTTTTCACATGAATACTTAGTAGAACGACTAACGACGAGATTTATTATCGTTTCTCGCGTGTCTCACGAAAGTGAGAGTAGGTGCGAATTCTCCCAATTTGTGACCGACCATACGATCTGTGATATAAATAGGTAAATGTTCCTTTCC